GGCTGATAGTTGAGAAAATTTATTTGTTCCGACAAATTCTTTTTTCCTATAAATGCAAGAAATTGCAAGTGTCATGAATACGTAATTAGTCGTGCTCGTGAGTTTACTCAAGAGGGGGACACCCTGATTATTAATTCATGTTAGATTGTTATCTTTTTAAGTAATACTTAAAGAGGGGGAAAGTTGAGAAAATTTATTTGTTCCGACAAATTCTTTTTTCCTATAAATGCAAGAAATTGCAAGTGTCATGAATACGTAATTAGTCGTGCTCGTGAGTTTACTCAAGAGGGGGACACCCTGATTATTAATTCATGTTAGATTGTTATCTTTTTAAGTAATACTTAAAGAGGGGGAATATCAATCTTATGACATGAGTCATTTCTTATATTTATTCTTTATTTATTATTCTTTATTTATTATTCTTTATTTATTATTCTTTATTTATTATTCTTTATTTATTATTCTTTATTTATTATTCTTTATTTATTATTCTTTATTTATTATTATATTAGAACATAGTCCTATATACACCCCCCCCCCCCCCTATCCTATCCAAAGGTAAAATAACCCCTTATGAAACTATTTCATAGTAGCCTATGGCTCATCTGTTGAAACCAGATTGTTCTTCATTGGTACCTGTTAGAGTTACTGATTCTTACTTATTGTAAGTAAGAAACGTTAAAACTCCAAAGATATCAGAATATCTATCTATAGAGAGACGTCTTGAATAAATATCGTACACATGCTAGAAAAAGAAACTATTTTCCTATCCTCTAAGATAAATGTATTGCAATATATGTAACTATATATATATGTTATATGCTGACCCTGTCATCCCTAGTACCCGCCCCTAGTGTGGTATACCCCCCTACCGTGGGAGGGGAATATAAGATCCGTGAATAGGGTTCTATATATTTAGAGTAGAGTTTGATTCTTGCTCTTACCTATTGCTTGAGAATAGTTAATATATACATGTGTTGGAATTAATTCGTGTTGTTTGTAATTTATATATTTGCGTGTTTTGGGAAGTCATGACGCAGCTATTTGTCGGAAAACTAACTAATCTTGTGCCAGCAGTTGCGGTTATACAATTAGTTTGGGTAATAGTTTTTGAGTTGGTATTACAGTTATTTGTTTTGAATTAATTGGGTTACTATTGGGTGGAATCATTAGTTGCTCTTTAATCTCTTGGTTAACTTATTATATGAAAGTTATGATTTAAACTAGGATTAGATACCCTATTATTGTGACATGTAGTTATTACTCTTAAGATTAATAGATGATCTTCAAATTAAAAGAATTTGGCGGTAATTTAATCCTATCAGAGGAACCTGCTCTTTAATTGATGTGCCACGAGGTATTTTACTCTCGATTGATACTTGTATACCTCTATTTATTGAATATCTTATTAGGGTTTATTTTCTTAATTTAATTTAATAAAATATTTTAGGTCAAGGTGCAGTTGTGCGAGAGGTTTAGTGGGTTACAATTTTTTTATAATTGGATCATTTTATGTAAAGTGATTGTGAAAGAGGATTTGGAAGTAATGGTTATTATCTTTTAATCGTGACTTGGGCTCTAATTTATGCACATATCGCCCGTCGCTCTCGTTTTTAAGACGAGATAAGTCGTAACAAAGTAGACTTACCGGAAGGTGAGTCTGGTTATTTCAAACTATCTTTTAGGAAGCTCATTGTTTACATTAATGACGTGATCGTGCGATTCGATCTTGTTTGATTAAGTTGTTTTTACTTTTATTTTTATTGATTAGTTATTTATTTGAAATATCTTTATTTTTAGTATTTTACAGAATTTATTTTATTAGTTATAGTTTATTTTACTGTGAGGGTTTATTTTTATTATGATATAAGTAGGATTTTACTTCCGTACCTTTTGCATCAGGGTTTATTTAAATTTTTTAGTTATTTACTAGGTTTCCCGAGATTGGGAGAGATAAATCAGAATGATTGGTTTTTGTAATAACAAGATTTGTAATTCTGATTTAGGGGTGATATATTATTCGTTCCTAATGTTATCTGGTTCTTTAAGAATTGTATTTAATACAGGAATTTATTTTTATTAATTAAATTAATTACTTTAAGTTCTTAATTTAGAAGGGATTAGCTTTCTAGGTTTCCTATAGTGTATTTTTGAATGAGAGTTTGTAGGCTTGGAAATAGTCTTTTTAGTTTGTTATAATTATCTCTTACTTGATTTTTATTTATTTTGTGCTTAGATATTTATTAAAGTTCTTACTTTAATTTATTAATTGAGGTAATAATGATAGAATTAGTAGTACTGTCAATTGAGATTTAGGAACTCGGCAATTTTAGCTCTCGCCTGTTTATCAAAAACATGGTCTATTGTATATTTATTTTAGATCTGACCTGCCCAATGATTTTATTGAATGGCCGCAGTATACTGACTGTGCAAAGGTAGCATAATCAATTGTCTTTTAATTGGAGGCTTGCATGAATGGTTTGACGAGGGGCTGTCTTTCTTAATTTTATTTTATGAATTTAATTTATTAGTTCAAAAGCTAATATTTGTTTGTAGGACGAGAAGACCCTGTAGAATTTTATATTCTATTTTTTATTTTGTTTTATTTTTATTTCATTATAGTTGATATAGTATTTTGTTGGGGTGACAGAGTAATTTCAAGAACTTACTTTGATTTGTTTCACTGATTAGTGTTTTATTGATCCTGATTTTTGGAGAGAAAGAACTAATTACCTCAGGGATAACAGCGTAATTTTTTCGGAGAGTTCATATCGATGAAGGAGATTGCGACCTCGATGTTGGATTAAAGTTAGTATAAGGTGTAGCAGTCTTATTACTTGGTCTGTTCGACCATTGATTCTTTACATGATCTGAGTTCAGACCGGCGTGAGCCAGGTCGGTTTCTATCCACATATAGTTGTAATACTTTAGTACGAAAGGACCAAGTATTAGGAATAGTTTCTTTATTTATGAATCTTATTAATTACTGTGTTGGCAGAATTAGTGCTATAAATTTAGGATTTATTTATGTGAAATGTTTCACACTCAGTATTGGTATTTATCTCTTACTTGGTCTTGTTAATTTTTGTTTTAATCTCTGTAGCATTTGTCACTTTATTAGAGCGAAGGGTTTTAGGTTATATTCAATTGCGAAAGGGTCCTAATAGGGTTGGTTTAATGGGGTTATTGCAGCCTTTTTCGGATGGATTGAAGCTTTTTTTTAGGGAACAAATTTATCTTACTAGGGGTAATTTTGCTGTTTATTATCTAACTCCAGTTTTTATATTAATGTTATCTTTTATGTTGTGATTTATTTATCCTTATTATTGTTCTATAATTGACTTTAAGTTTGGTATCCTTTATTTTTTCTGTTGCTCTGGGTTGGGGGTTTATGGAGTTTTAATTTCTGGCTGATCTTCTAATAGCATGTACTCATTCTTGGGTGGAATACGTGCTTTGGCACAGACTATCTCTTATGAAGTAAGTATGTCTTTGATTGTAATTTCTTACTTGTTATTAATTGGCTCCTTTGACCTTTTGGATTTTACTCTTTATCAGGATTTTTGGTTTTTCTTTCTCTCCATTCCTCTTTTTTTTTGTTGATTCTCTAGCTGTTTAGCTGAAACTAATCGGTCTCCATTTGATTTTGCTGAGGGGGAGAGAGAACTAGTGTCGGGGTTTAATGTTGAGTATAGAAGAGGGGGGTTTGCTTATATTTTTCTTTCTGAATACATGAATATTATTTTTGTTAGAATTTTGACTGTTGTTATATTTTTTGGTGGGCAGGTCAGATCTTTGTATTTTTATCTTTTGAGCTTATTTTTTGTTTTTCTATTTATCTGGGTGCGTGGTACTTTACCTCGTTATCGATATGATAAATTAATGTATTTAACTTGGAGGGTTTTCTTGCCTGTTTCATTAAATTATATTTTGTGTATCTCGGGAGTTATTCTTTATGTTATACTATAATCATTAAAATAAGTGTATGAGTATTTAAGTTAATAAAGGGATTTAACCTTTGTCTTGTGCTTTCAAGGCACATGCTTACTCAAAGCTTTTTAACTAATTAAGTATTTTGTCTCACAGTTTGACTGTGATTGGGTTTATTACAAAGTGGAAAAAGTATAAGCATGTTAATGTTTGCCCTGTTGTAATAAAGGGTTCTTCTGCTGGGCGTGCACCGATTCATGTTAATAAAATTACGATTCTTACGAATATTCAGAATAATATTTTTCTTAGGGGGTAGAATTGAGTGCCTTGGAATTTTCTGTTATTAATTATGGGTGCTGCAATAATTAAGATTGATATTAATATGGCGATTACTCCCCCTAGTTTATTAGGGATTGATCGTAGAATTGCATAGGCAAATAGGAAGTATCATTCTGGTTGAATGTGAACTGGGGTGACTAAAGGGTTGGCCGGGATGAAGTTTTCTGGATCCCCTAGTATTCGAGGCTCTCAAAGGATTAATATAATAAATATTATTATGGTAATGGTTATTCCTATAATGTCCTTGATAGAAAAGTATGGGTGGAACGGGATTTTATCAATATTTCTGTTTGTCCCTGTAGGATTGGATGAGCCAGTTTGATGGAGGAATAATAGATGAATCATTGTGAGGGCTGCAATAATGAAGGGTAGGAGAAAATGTAGTGCAAAGAATCGTGTTAAGGTGGCATTATCTACTGAAAATCCTCCTCACAACCATTTTACTAGGGTATCTCCTAAATATGGTACGGCTGATAATAGATTTGTAATTACAGTGGCTCCTCATAGTGACATTTGTCCTCATGGCAATACATAGCCTAGGAATGCAGCCCCTATTGTTATTAGTAATATTATAATACCTACTATTCAGGTGTGATTTAATTTGTATGACCCATAATATAGCCCACGACCAATATGAAGGTAGATACAAACAAAGAATAGCGATGCACCATTGGCGTGTCTGTTTCGGATTAATCATCCGTTATTTACGTCACGACAGATATGGATAACACTTTTAAATGCTATTTCGATATTAGCCGTGTAGTGTATAGCTAGGAATAATCCTGTTATGATTTGGATTATTAGGCATATAGATAGCAATGACCCAAAATTTCATCAAAGTGAGATCGATGAGGGTGCAGGTAGATCCCATAGTGCATTATTGATAATTATAATTATTGGATTGGTTTTTCGAATTGGTTTGTTCATTATTTAGCTCTTATTCGTAATGGTCCTTTGTGAGTGGTGACTATTATTACTACAATAATTATTACAATTAGAAGTATAATGATCGCAGTTATTGTGATCTCTATTTTCGATGTAATGTTAATTAGCATTAATGACTCATTGTTGGTGGATTTAATAATTGATGTTGGTGTGATGTATCAGTAAATTGTTGTAGTTGTGATAAAAACAAACATTAAGGTAAAGGATCTATTGAATTTATTATTAGAGGCTACAACTGATATATAGATAAACAGGATTAGTATACCTCTTATTATTACAATTACTATAACGTAAGAAAAAAAGAATGTACTTATAGTTATTCCTATGATTATGGCTATATTTAAGGCGGCGACTATAAGGATAGCCCCCATAGTGATGGGTGTTTTTATAAACATGAATATGATTCTTAATGAAAAGGCCAATCTTATAAAGATATCAGTTGGTAGTTTAAAAAAAATGTTAATTTTGGAGATTAATGATGTGACACTTCACCTTACTGAAGTTTTAAAGGATTACCTATCTATGATTTACAAGATCATTATTTTTGTTAAACTATTAAAACTTATTGTTAATATATTAATGATGGCTAGTGCCATGATTGCTTTTGTATCCAATAAACGGCATGTCTTATTGGCACTTCTTAGCTTAGAGTACGCAGTTTTGTTACATATTTATGGGTTTTCGTGCTTGAGATCTATTGACGCCTCTTTGTCTTATTTATTATTAATTTACTTGACATTCGCTGTCGGTGAGGCAGCCTTAGGCCTTTCAGTTTTAACTTTTATAATTCGTAGTCATGGTAATGATTATGTTTCAAGTATTTCTCCTTTATGATAAAAATTGTTATTCCTATAATTTTGATGATACCTATATTGATATATAGTGTTTGGTGGGAGGTTGCCATCACATTTATAGTAATTTCTTTTTTTATGCTTACTTTGGTTTTACGTGACTATACATGTTTCATTAGTTACGGGTTTGGAATTGATTTGTTTTCTTATTGAATAATTTTATTAACTTTATGGATTTCTTGCTTGATGTTGCTGGCTTCTTTTAGGGTAATGGAAGGTCAATTATCCCCAAATGAATTTTTGTTGTTAATTGTAGTCCTCGCTGGCGTACTCACTCTTTGCTTTTCAACTACAAATATATTTGTGTTTTATATTTTATTTGAGGGTTCAATTATCCCCACCCTTTTTTTGATTTTAGGGTGGGGTAATCAGGTTGAGCGTTTACTGGCTGGTATGTACTTCCTTTTTTATACTTTAACTGCTTCTTTACCGATGTTAGTTTGTATTTTTTGAATTAGAAATGTATCTTTTACTTTATTTATGTACTTGATTGTTGTAGATGTTAATTTTTATGTTTATTTATTCATGCTTTTGGCTTTTTTTGTTAAAATACCTATGATTTTTGTTCATTATTGGTTGCCTAGGGCTCATGTTGAGGCCCCTGTTTCTGGTTCTATGATCTTAGCTGGAGTTCTTTTGAAGTTGGGTGGTTATGGGATTTATCGGGTTATGAATTTTATTCATTTTTATTCTATTAATTATAATTATTGATTTATTTCAGTTTCAATGGTTGGTATGGTCTATGCGGGCATTTTATGCTTGTATCAGGTTGACATGAAATCAATAGTAGCTCATTCTTCTGTTTCCCATATGGCTTTAGTTATTTGCGGTGTTTTGTCTCTTTCTTTTTATGGGGTTATTGGTTCTTTTGTTATGATGTTGGGTCATGGTTTGTGTTCTTCTGGTTTGTTTTGTTTAGTCAATTTAGTTTATGAGCGCACTCATACTCGTAGCTTGTATATTAATAAGGGTTTAATTGTTATTTTTCCTGTACTTAGAATATTTTGGTTTATGTTTTGTGCTAATAATATGGCTTGCCCTCTATCTTTAAATTTATTTGGTGAATTTTTAATTATTAGAGGGTTGGTTTCTTGGAGATTTTTAAGAGTTGTCTTTTTAATGGTATCGTCTTTTTTGAGTTGTTGTATGAGTATTTATTTGTACTCTATTACTCAGCATGGTAATTTTGCTGGTGTTTCTTTATCAATGATTAGAGTGCGTGAGTATATTTTATTGTTTTTTCATTGGTTTCCCCTTAATTTCTTGTTTTTTAAGTTGGGGTTAATAGTATTTTACCTAAATAGTTTAATTAGAATATTAACTTGTGGCGTTATTGGTGTATTTTACTTTAGGTAATTTTTGGTGTTTCTTACTTTTTTCTTTATTTTGTTTATTTGTTTGTTTCAGGTGGGTTGGTTTTTGTTTTTGGTGTTTACTTTAATCTTTATTCTTATTCCTTGTTTATTGATTATGAATTTTTTAGCCTCAATAGATTGATTGTTGGGGTTAGCTTTTATTTTGATTATATTTCTTTACTATTTATGGGGAGAGTTTTAATGATCTCTTCTATAGTTATTTTATATAGTCATGTTTATATAGGCAATGATGTTTTTAGGTTACGGTTTTTATACTTGGTTGTTCTTTTTGTTATATCTATGTTAATGCTTATTGTGAGACCTAATTTGTTTAGTATTCTTTTGGGTTGGGATGGTCTTGGTTTGATTTCTTATTGTTTAGTAGTTTATTTTAATAATTTTAAATCTTATAATGCGGGTATATTGACAGTTTTAACTAATCGGATTGGTGATGTTGCTATTTTAATCTCTTTAGCATATATCTTGAATTCGGGCACTTATCATTTTTCTTATATTTATGGCGATGTGATTTATAGTTTAATTATTGTTTATTTGTTGGTGTTGGCGGCTTTTACTAAAAGAGCTCAGGTTCCTTTTTCATCTTGATTACCTGCAGCTATGGCTGCTCCCACTCCTGTTTCAGCCCTGGTTCATTCTTCTACCTTGGTTACTGCGGGGGTGTACATACTTATTCGGTTTGATTTTATTTTATTTAAGGCTGATGTTTCATTGTTTTTGGGTTTATCTTGCCTAACAATAATTTTGGCAGGTGTGGGGGCTATTTTTGAATTTGATTTAAAGAGGATTATTGCTCTTTCTACTTTGAGTCAGTTGGGGCTTATAATAATGGTTTTATTTATGGGTGATTCATTGATTTCTTTTTTTCATTTATTGAATCATGCGTTTTTTAAATCTTTACTGTTTCTTTGTGCTGGCCTTATTATTCATTGTATTGGTGATTCTCAAGATATTCGTTATCTTAATTATTCTATTGGTTATTTACCTGTGACTATTTCATGTTTTTCTATTTCTAGATTGTCTCTTTGCGGTATTCCTTATATGACAGGGTTTTATAGAAAGCACGGTATTATGAACTTTTTATTTTCTTCAAATGCAGATTATATTTTGATGATAGTCTTTTGTATTTCTATAATTACTACTATTATTTATAGATTTCGTTTATTGTATTATTGCCTACAGGGGTGTATTGGTTCATTTAAATTGAATTGTTATTTTGAGGATAGTATTATAATGGTTTCTATATTATTTTTGTGTTTTATGTCTATTGCTGGTGGTAGTGTCTTATATTGAATTCTGTTAATTGATTTTAGTGTTTGTTCGTTATTTGATTTTAGTTTGCTGACTTTGTTTCTGTTTTTGACTTCTTTTGTTTTTGGTTATTGCTTAAGTTTAATGAATTATTCTTTTGAATTTAATTCTGGGGTTTTACATTACTTTTTTGGTAGTATGTGATTCCTTCCTTCTTTTAGTATACATATTCTTTATTATTCATTGGTGGGGGTTTCTTCTAATTCTAATAGGTATTATGGGATTGGTTGGAGCGAGGCTTCAACTTTGGGCAAGGTAGTTTATTTTTTGAGGATTAGCTCTTTAATTGAGAAGTATATATATATTATTGGTATTAATACTATGTTTATATTATTTTTACTTGTATTTTTTTTGATTATTCTTTACTTGAATAGCTTAATTTAAAGCATAATATTGAAGATATTAAGATAAGCGTAGCTTTTTAAGTGTATTTATGAGGGTTGGCACCCTAATTTATCATTGAAAATGATAGGTTTTATTAAACTACATAAATAAGGGAGAAACGGAGTTTAACCGCTTTAAAAGGTAGTTAGCAGCTCCTTTTATTTCGATACTCCCCTTTAATTGGATTATTTATCATTTCTTTCATTAACAGTGAAAGGCCTCTACTTTGGCTTCAATTAAAAGTAAGGAGATATATTCTCTTATTATTAGGTCGAAACTAATTGTAGTTTTACTTCATTACTTGAGGAAGACTTTTATTGTACCTTTTAATTGCAAATTAAATGTTATGGTTAACTACAACCCCTACGTTATTCATTTTAGTGCTCCATTATTTCATTCGTGGTATAATCCTGCGATTAGAATAATTAAAAATCTTAATATAATAAATGATCAGTTTCACATTGGTCCAATTTTTATTAAAATGATTAGTGGCAGGATGATTGCAATCTCTACATCGAATACTAAGAATAGAATTCCGATTAAGAAGAAGTGGACTGAGAATGGTTTACGAGGGGATCTTATTGGGTCGAACCCACATTCGAATGGTGATGATTTTTCTCGATCTGCGTAACCGTTTTTGGACACTATGAAGCAGATTACTATTAATGTAATAGAAATTAGTGCGGCTATTGTTATTATAGCTATAATTAATAATATTATTCATTCTAAGGTTAGACCTTTTGATTGGAAGTCAAATATACTTTTATACTAAATGAATATTATCTACCTCATCAGTAAACTATAATATATAGAAATAATCATACTACATCTACGAAGTGCCAGTATCAGGCAGCTGCTTCGAATCCAAAATGGTGTGTTGGAGAAAATTGATGAGCCAAGTGTCGTATTAAACACACACTTAGGAAGGTGGTCCCAATGATTACGTGGAGCCCGTGAAATCCAGTAGACACAAAGAATACAGATCCATATACAGAGTCTGCGATAGTAAATCTGGCTTCTATATACTCGTAAGCTTGTAGGATTGTAAATGTGATTCCTAGGATAACTGTAGTTGCTAAGCCTGCTATAGTTGATGAGTGATTTCCTTCTATGATTCTGTGGTGAGCTCATGTGACCGAAATACCTGAACATAATAAGATGGCAGTATTTAGGAGAGGGATTTCTATAGGATTAAATGGTTGAATACCCTTGGGGGGTCAAATTATCCCGATTTCAATTGATGGTGATAGTCTTCTATGCAGGAATGCTCAGAAGAATGATACGAAGAATATTACTTCTGAGATAATGAATAAAATTATTCCTAATTTTAACCCTTTTACTACCTTAATGGTGTGTAGTCCTTGGAATGTTCTTTCTCGGATAATGTCACGTCATCACTGAATTACAGTTAGAATTAGAATTAGTATTCCTAAAATAGATAATGATGGGTCGTGTTTGTGGAATCATATGACGGTACCTGATGTTAAAGTTATGGCTCCAATAGACCCTGTAAGAGGTCATGGTCTTTGATCTACTAAATGATATGGATGATTTGATTTCATTAGGTTACTTCTCTAGAATAAAGTGTACTTAAAATTGTAAATACATAGGCTTGAATCAGTGAAACGGCGGTTTCAAATCACATTAAACCTAGTTGAATTGCTAAAATAGCATAGATGGCGATATTTCTAGCTGATGCTGCGTTGTTGCCTAACAGTGTTATTAATAGATGTCCAGCAATTATATTGGCAGTAAGTCGTACTGCCAGAGATCCTGGGCGAATGATATTTCTAATGGTTTCAATACACACTATGAATGGTATAAGAATGGTCGGGGTACCCATGGGAATTAAGTGGGCAAATATGTGATTGGTGTTGTTGAATCAACCAAATAGCATGAATGCTATTCATAACGGTAGCGCTAATGTAATAGTTAGCGTTATTTGACTTGATCTTGTATAAATGTAAGGTAGCAGCCCTATGATATTGTTATAAAGGATGAATATGAATAATGAAATAAATATTAGTGTAATTGGTGATTTTTTTATTATTAGCATGTACATTTCGCTGTTTAAGGTAGAAAATATATTTTTAGCGAGTATTTGAGATTGATTAGGTATAACTCAGAAGATAGATGGTAATACCATTAAGAATATTCCTGATGATACTCAATTCGTTGAGAATCTAATTCTCGTTGCTGGGTCGAATGAAGAGAAAAGGTTCGTTATCATTTTCAGTTATTTGTATTAATTACTTTTTCTATTTTATTCTTTTTTCCTTTTGGAATAAAATAGAAGTAGATTGTTGATATTAATATAATTATGCATGTGATGAATGTTAAGTATAGTATTATTCATCATATTGGAGATATGTGTGGTATTAGAGGGTGTTAATTTAATTCGGTAACGTTTCAACCTTGACAAGGTTGTGTTTTAATTTTTAAACTAACTCTCTCATTAAGAGTTAAATTGAACTATGATTTGGTTTAAGAGACCAACGCTTATGTATTTCAGCCACTTAATGACTTTTTATCTAGTCAGTGTAGGAAGTTTTTTATGGGTACTCTTTCGATGGCGATAGGTATGAATCTGTGGTTTGCCCCACAAATTTCTGAGCATTGACCAAATATTATTCCTGGTCGTTTGATTATTAGGAATGCTTGATTAAGTCGCCCGGGTGTTGCGTCTACCTTGATACCTAGACTGGGTACGGCTCATGAGTGAATTACATCTGCTGATGTTGCGATTACTCGGATTGGAGTGTTTATTGGTAAAATTACTCGATTATCTACATCTAGTAGCCGGAAGTCTGATATTTCGGAGTATGGTTTTATGTATGAATCAAATTCGATTGATTTGAAGTCTGTGTATTCGTATCTTCAATACCATTGATGTCCAATGGTCTTTAGTGTTATTGATGGGTTTATTATTTCGTCTATTATGTATAAGATGCGAAGGGAGGGTAGAGCAATAAATATTAATACTACAGCTGGTATTACTGTTCAAATTAGCTCGATGGTTTGTCCATGCAGTAGATACCGATTAATACTTTTGTTTACTATTATTGATAGTATAATGTATGAAATTGTTACTATAATTATAATAATTAGTATTATTGTGTGGTCGTGAAAGAATGTTAGTTGTTCTATGGTTGGGGAATTAGCGTCTTGGAATGAAATGTTTGATCATGTGGCCAATTCTAATAAAAGATATTTCTTTATATATGAATCTTAAGTTCATTGCACTAATCTGCCACATTAGATTAATTAGTTTGTGAGGATTGGTAATTCGTTGTATGAGTGCTCTGCTGGTGGATACTTTTGTATTCATTCAATTCTCGATGGTATTCTGTTCGGGAAGATTAATTTTCGTGTGGTAATGAATCTTTCTCAAATGATTATAAAAAATATAATTATTCTTATTGTTGAAATTGTTGACCCAATTGATGAAATCACGTTTCATGTTGTGAATGAATCTGGGTAGTCAGAGTATCGTCGTGGCATTCCTCTAAGACCTAAGAAGTGTTGGGGGAAGAATGTTACATTTACGCCGATGAATGTGGTGAAGAATTGTATTTTTAGTCATTTAGGATTTATTGTTATTCCTGTGAATAATGGGAATCATGTGATGAATCCTCTTATGATTGCGAATGCTGCTCCTATTGAAAGTACGTAATGAAAGTGGGCTACTACATAGTATGTATCGTGTAGTACGATATCGATTGATGAGTTAGCTAGCACTACCCCTGTTATTCCTCCCACTGTGAATAGGAATACGAATCCTAATGCTCATATTATTTGTGGAGAATACGTGAAGTTACAACCATGCATTGTTGCTAGTCATCTAAAGATTTTGATACCTGTTGGCACGGCAATGATCATTGTGGCTGATGTGAAGTATGCTCGTGTATCTACATCTATTCCTACTGTAAATATATGATGTGCTCATACGATGAATCCTAGGATACCAATTGATGCTATTGCGTAAATTATTCCTAATGTACCAAAGGTTTCGTTCTTTCCTCTTTCTTGAGCAATTACGTGTGAAATAATACCGAATCCTGGTAAAATTAAAATGTACACCTCTGGGTGTCCAAAAAATCAGAATAGGTGTTGGTATAGCACAGGATCCCCACCTCCTGCTGGGTCGAAGAATGACGTGTTCAAATTTCGATCTGTTAATAGTATTGTGATGGCTCCCGCTAGTACGGGTAGTGATAGTAGTAGTAGTAGTGCAGTTAGTCCCACTGATCATACGAATAATGGGATTCGTAAAGGAATTATACCTTCCGGACGTATATTGATGATTGTGGTAATAAAGTTAATGGCTCCTAGAATTGATCTGGCACCTGCCAAGTGTAAGGAGAAGATAGTTAAGTCTACTGATGCTCCTTCATGAGCAATGTTACTTGATAAGGGTGGGTAAACAGTTCAGCCTGTCCCACTACCTGTCCCAACAAATATTCTGGCAGTTATTAATGTTAAGGATGGGGGTAGGAGTCAGAATCTTATGTTATTTATTCGCGGGAATGCTATGTCTGGAGCACCGATTATTAATGGTACTAATCAGTTACCGAATCCCCCGATCATGATGGGCATGACTATAAAAAAAATTATTAGGAATGCGTGGGCGGTAACAATTACGTTATAAATTTGATCATCGCCAATTAGTGATCCTGGGTTGGCTAGTTCTATTCGGATAATTCATCTTATTGATATCCCTATTATACCTGATGCAATACCAAACATAAAATATAAAGTTCCGATGTCTTTGTGATTGGTTGAGAATAATCATTTATTCAATAAGGTGTCTGAATTTTAGGTCGTAAATTGTAAATTTATGTATGGTTGAAACCCCTTATTAGGCTTTATATTCTAATGTAAATGATTTTAGATTGCAAATCTAAAGATGCTTAATTTAGCTAAAGCTTACAAATATTATTGTAAATTTAACTTTGAAGGTTAATAGTTTCCTTAACTTAAAGCTTTATATTAAAATATTAATTGATAAAGCTAAGGGTGTTATTATAGAGATAATAATTATTCGTGAGTAATCCTTTTCTGTTGTAATTGCAGTTTTGTTTATTATATTTCTTATTGTTATTATTGGGGAAATCATATTTATATATACTATTAAAGTAATTAGAGATGTTATTGTTATAATTGAAGCAATTATTACTAGATTATTGTTAATTATTGTTTGAATAGCAATTCATTTGGGCAAAAATCCGATCATAGGGGGAAGCCCTCCTATACTCAATATGTTTAATGTAATTGCGATTTTATTAATTTTATTTGTTAATATGAATTGATTTAGATAAAATATATTTTCTGTTTCTAATATTTGGCATATTGTATATACTATAATTGTATAAATAATGAAGTATATGGTGCATTTATTAATGTTATTTAATGTGATTATTATTCATCCTATGTGTGACACTCTTGAATATCCTATAATTTTACGAATGGATGTGTGATTGATTCCTCCAATAGATCCAATGATGGTTGTTATTATTGCTATGGTTATTGTTTCATTAATTGTTTGGTTTAAATGATACATTACAGTTAATGGGGCGACCTTTTGTCATGTTAATAAGATGAAGCAGCATGATCATGATCTGTTGTTTAATACATAAATTATTCATATATGTATTGGTGGAAGTCCTATTTTAATTATGATTCTTGCTATTATTATAGTTATTATTAATCTTCTATGGCCCGAGGGGGACTGGAACCATATTGATAATAATGAATATAACATTAACGATGAACCTATTCTTTGTGTTAAAAAGTAAATTATTCTTCTTCTTCTTGATTCTTTATTCTTAGCTTTCAGAAGTGGAACGAACCCAATCATGTTGATTTCTATACCGATTCATATTCCTATTCATCTTTTAGATGTTAAAACTATGACGGTTCTCACTCTCAGCAAATAGATCGTGATTATTTGAGTATTAATTTTTATTAATTAGAAGAAGATTCAACTTCTATTGACAGGGTATGAACCTGATAGCTTACTTAGCTTATCTAATTAGTAAGAGCATGATTCATGCATAATCTATTCTATCAAAATAGTCCTTTATTCAGGCATCGTACTTATTTATTTAATAGTTGTACCTGAGTTATGCGGAACATTTTTATACACTAGTGTAAGATGCACGTCAAGGTTTGAATTTGAAAGTTGAAGTTTGATTCTTTGTTGTATAA